CTATTTCATTTCCATAGTAAGGCCTGCCCCTGTCTCCAACAAGTGTGTGATCCACTGATTCACTGAGTGACTATTTCTTACCGCGGCAGTCCCTATCTCTCTTAGCCCTATCAGACAGACTTCCTCCCTCGAGAAGGTACTGCCTTCCGGACTCCATGTGATCCCCTGACACATGGGGATGGAGCCAATCCGAGGTACATAGGTACGAATTAGACTCTCCCAGTCGGCAGTTATGTCATTAACGACATCTACCATCTGATCAGAGTCCGTCGGAGTCACTATTGATTCTACTACTTTATTAGTCAATCTCTTGGCTAAGGGTATAGCCCTTGCAAGAGTGAAGAATGAAAAGTAGAGTTTCACCAGTAAGTCGGACGTCTCATCTTTCCGACTTTACTACGATGGAAAGACGGGATAATCCTAGGATAACCTGACCTCGTCAACGAGACAGGAAAGGGCGCCCTAGAAGCTGACGCGTCAGTCCGCTCTTATTGATGTGATTTGAACCGGCGTAAGGAGGTTCAGTCAAGTATAGTATCATGCTTATTCGGTAATGGGTTAACCTCATCACCCCGATCTTCATCATCACTTATGACAGCGATAGAAAGACATCAAGCTTTTATCATCATTTGAGACGTCGTTAATGGTTCCTCTTTTCAACTTTCCAATTCAAATAACAAAAAGGGAGATGGAGAGGTCAGTCAAGCTATATAAACCATCGGGAGGAAGACCACCGTGGATGCCTACAGCTAACCTTTCACCTTTCAGCAAAGGGGGCCCATCCTTCACTTGTCCTTCCCTCTTCTAGCCATGGAGAGTGCCCTGTAAGCCAGTAAGGTTATTCTCTAGGACCAGTCAGAGACTAGTTAGATCAGTTCTGGAAGTGAGCAAGCAAACTAGACACGAAAACTAAGGATAGACGCGCTGGGATAGCAAGCAAGTTTGTTGAAAGAGGGGCAGGAGATTCTAGATCTGCTTAAAACCAGGTTATAGGGCAGTATCTTTCCATGGTAGGGGCATTCCCTCTTGTAGCAGTCTCAGTCCCCAATCCAATTTCAGTTGCAGAATAAAGGTAAGCCGAGCCTGCAGTTGGAGTGTTAAAGGTAGCAGTCCCCGAGGTAACACTTTCTAGATTACCATTCTCAGTCCCATTAGTCCCTGACTCTGTCAAGCCTGAAGGATCAGACAAGGAAGAAGGAGGAAAGGAAGCTAGAGATAGCAGATTATCGGGCAGCGGCAGGATGCAATTTTTATTTAGTTTAAGTTATCGTTGCAGCCTTGGATCGAGTTGCAGTGCTAAGAGAATCTCCTGCTTTTTTCAAAGCAGCCATCTTTTCATCTTCTGGCCTTAGTTATTATAATACGTTTTACACTCTTTAAGCTATTGATGTAGCCTCTTGTCGCTACCTACTAGATCTTCGAGTGGAAGATATTGAAGTTCCTATGGGATGAAGCTTTCCTAGCCTCAAGTATTCATCTCAGAGGTAATCTCATAAAGTGATGTCAGATTAGCACGCTCTTGGGTTTAACTAACAAGGACTTTTCTTTCGGTATCGGGCTACTAGCTGTAAGGCTCTGGGTTTTTTTCCCAGGTTATGCCAGAATAGAATCCTATCGAACTATTGGATTTCTCGATGGCTATATTCTTAACACACTAGTTTCGTTCGAGTTGTAGCTTACATCGTGGGAAGAAAGGGGGCAATATCAATAGAAGATATTGATTTATATTAGTCCATGCGTGCCACGTTCAGCTATAGATGGATGACTTGATTCAATGGAGACTGGATTCCGCCTACCAATATTTCCAATAGTTAGAATCCTTATTACTAGAACTGGCTCGTTGAGACCTGCTGTAACCGTTATTGGGGAACTGCTACCGTAATCAGGACTACATATAAGCTAGTTCTTTCTAACTTTCTTTTTCTTTAAGGAGAAGCAGATCGATCCACTTTTCATTCATCAAAAACGTGACTCCCCTAAGTAAACTTCACTGTCGGAAAGACAGACTGTCTGCCGGTCGAGGCATACTATTTTAGCTACTCTCCTAGTGGTCTTTTTGAACAGATCCACGCGCTCGATCTTATATATGTCACCTGCTTCACTTTAAAAACCCATATTCCCGCAAGCCGTGTCGAGTTCACAACCTAGGGCAGAAAGCGAAAGGCTAGAATGATTTAAATAACGTACAAACGCGAAGAAAACCTCCTGCAGTACCGGCCGTGTCCTTGGCTCTCACTCCCATGAATCAGATAGTGCCATACGTCCCACCACAACCGTCCGATCCTCTGATGGAGAAGATCAGTCGCCTTGAACGGGCAGTTAATAAGTTGAGTAGGGACAGGTATGATGTTGCAGATCTTGAGAATCTCTCCCTATACCCCAAAGTCAGGCTTCCGTACGGTTTTCAGTGGCCAAAGATAGATAAGTTATTGATAAAGCGGGTTTCGTCTCATTTTCCGGAAAGCCAGTCATACTATTCCACTTTAGCTAAGCTAATGAT